ATAGAAATGTGTTCGCTCAAGAAAGACTCCAAAAGATGTTGATCGTAAATAAGAAGACTGTTTACGAAGAAACCGAAATAGATATTCGCATTCATATATATATAAATTATGTAGGAACCAAAAAAATCTTTTTTTTCTTTTTGAAAAGACGTAAATGGATTTCTTTGAAGTAATGATACTTTTCAAATTATAATATTTGTGGAAAATAAATCGCAACAAATGCAAAGAAGGAACATCTTTAATCCAGCATTGAAGGATTTGAACCAAGATTTCCAGATGTATGGGATGGGGTATTAGTAGATCTGATACAGAATTTAAATGTGAGAATTTATCTTCTAAAAAAGGAAATATTGAATGAATAGATCGTAAATTCTGATATTTTGGTTTTTTTTTTTCTTCAAAGGAATAAACTAATCGCGACGAGAATGGAATTTCTAGAATGACTCCAAAACCTTCTGATAATATTTTAGAAGAAAAATGAAAAGAAAAAAGATTTTCATGCCTATAAAACCCCTTTAGGTTAGAATAATTCACCGAAGAAATCAAAGATTTCTGTTGATACATTTGAGTAATTAAACGTTTCACAAGTACTAAACTAGATTTCTTGTCATAACCAAGAATTTCCACAGGTTCGTAAAAAAGAAAACTCTTGAAGCTATGATCATAAGCAAGTGAGTAAATATATTCCTGAAGGAGTAGCGGATATAGGAAGTTTTGTTGACGAAATGTGTTTTTTTTCAATCTAAATATCTTTGTAATAATGACATTTACATACATTTTTACTGGAACCAAAAAAGGAAGGCACTTCTTGTGTTATGAAATTATACATTATACATAGTGCAATATGGTCAGAACGGTGCATGTATATATTTTTATTTTCTACTAATTTCTACTAAAATACTATTCAAATATTCAAATTATCATGAAAATTCTCTAATTCGAATATTTCTAGTATTGATATATAAATTCTGCACTGTTTATACTATTACTTTATAGACTCTCTTTTTTTTTTTTTCATTTTTTATTCTGTATAACTGTATAAGAATTTTCTAAAAATATATTATTATTTTCTTTTTTAATATAGATTCTTTTACTATAGAACTATAGATTATACTGTGATGTAAATCATGTAATGGTAATCTAAGAAGTAAAATATTCTATAGAAGTAAGAACAAATAAAGAATATATAAAGAATATATATCCCCCGAAGGCATAGAACCCAATCTGCAGATCTTTTTCCTTTTCCTTTCTACTCTTCTACTAAATTAGGGTTTCTCTGTTAATAGAACTAGAATAATTAATAAATTCATAAAAGGAAGGAAAGTGGATAAAAATCTTTTATTTTTGCAACCCAATCACTCTTTTGACTTTGGAAAATTTTTTTGTAATCACTATACTATTTCTTCTACACATCCGTCTCCAATGCATCTTCAATAATAATTAGGATTAAAAAAAAGAATCAATGGTCCACTCACAATTAAGAAAAGAGCCTTTTCCCACATCAGGCACTAATCTAGTTTTAACGTATAATTAGTAATTTTATTGGGTAATCATTCAAATTAAGAATGATAAGCTCGTTGCTTTTTTGTCTTATTCAAATTGGAGCCATAAAGCTCTATCCATTTATTCACTAGACCCGCCTATAAAATACTTTATGAATTTTATGAATTATCATAATTATTAGAAAAAGAACAATTTTGGATAGTCCATAATTGGATAGTCCATAATTAGTATTCAATTTTTTAATTTTCTATGATTATATTCTTTTTTTTTTTTCTTTTTACGACATGCTTTTTTTTCCATTCATTACCTTTCAGGATCAGTCGCGGTCTTAGAAACTCTACCAAGAGTCTAGACGAATTCTTTCATCTAAATGTGTAAAAGATTATAGTCGCACTTAAAAGCCGAGTACTCTACCGTTGAGTTAGCAACCCGGATCAAGAATCAAGATAAAGTGTAGATATGATCAAAAATAAGGGAATTGCACTGCAAAACTGCGTAAAAACCAAAACATGGAGCTAGCAACAAATTGAAAGAACAAAATATAAAGTAGATCAAGTTTAAAAAAAGAGAGATTTAAAAGAGAATTAGAAAATTTGAAAACTACCCAATTTTATCTATTTTTTGTCTTTTCACTAAGAAAATACGTTTTGTATATTTCTCTTTTATCTTTGTCTAAAAAAATAGTAAATTTAGTAAACCCATCTTTTTTCCTAAAGTTAAGAAAAACCCAATAGGGAGTGGAGATAAAAAGATCTATTTTTCTACTTAATCTACGATTCTACGATGAAATTCTATTTCTTCAAGACTCAATTGTCAATATGAATGGACTTTTTCGAAAACAAATTTGAAGAAATTCTATAAAAATATGTGTTGGATTAGCACAACATAAAGACGAAATCAGGAATTTTAGCGAAAAAAAAAATAAAGGTGTAATACAAATAAAATACAATTACAAGAAAAAGAAATATGAACCCCCCTTTTGGGGGGTTCCACAACAAGAAAAAAAGAATAAGATATTAATATATGTATTAATAGATATGTATTAATAGAAAAAGAAAAGAAAAATAAAAAACTTTGAATAAATGAATAAATAATTACACAAAGATAGGTAAAGATAGGTATTAATTAGCCTACCCTTTTTTATTGAGAACTTTTTTTTTGTAAAAATCCACTTGAACTTCTTTCTTTAAAGAATTCTGCCTTCCTTAAAATATCATGAACAGTTCCTGTAGGTTGAGCACCCTTTTCAAGGAAATATAAAATAGCAGGAACATTTGAATAAGTTTGATTATTTATCGGATCATAAAAACCCACTCTTTGAAGATCTCTTCCTTCTCTTCGGGATCGAACATCAATTGCAACGATTCGATAGATGGCTCATTGAGATAGATGTAGATAAAAGACGCCCCCTCTAGAAACGTATAGGAGGTTTTCTCCTCATACGGCTCAAGAAAAAATGATTTTCATTTCGATAATTTCTATCTATAGAAATAGAAAGAGAAAGATAAGTAGAGCCATAAAGAATTAGACTAGAATTTAACCTTTTTAATTCTTTACCTTTACACCTTTACAGAAAAAAGAAATATCATTTGTACTCCTAACTCAAGTTGGATAGTTTTGAAAGAGTTAAAAAGGAAATCCTTAGAATTTTTTGAGCTGTCTTTAACCTATTTTTTGTCTCCTTTCAAATCTTTTTTTTTTTTTTACTTAATTCTGATCCAATTTTTTAGACAGATGAAAATAGTGTTTCCTTGTTTCGGAATTTGTTGTCTTTGCTTTGTGTTTTGTGAAATCATTAGGTTTAGACATTACTTCGATGATCCTTACTCCTGTTCAAAAAGGCAGCAACATACCTTTTCTTTTTTCTATGGAAAAAAGAAAAATCATACGAAAGATTTATTCCTTTGCAATACACTTTTGATGAAAAAAGTTTTAAAATTTCGAAAAATTTTACTCTAATTTTACTCTCTCCCTTTTCTTTTTTTTTTTTTTTTATAAATATATTTAGATCGATCATATATTTTTTATGATATATTGACAAAGTTGGTCTAACTTATTGATTGTCACTAACCCTAGATTATTCTCTCGATAAATTAAGATAATTTAATCAATAAGTTTTGCTCGAGCTCCATAATATGCTATACATTAGTTTTTTATTTACCAACACAAGACAAATGAAATTAGGTTTCTAGCAGAACAAACTATGTCGAGGCAAGAGCATCTTCATTCGTATAGAAAATGGTGGATATAATAATCCACAGCCAACCATGTCCTTCAAGTCGCACGTTGCTTTCTCCCACATCGTTTTAAACGAAGTTTTACCATAACATCCTATAATTATCTTAGAATTTCGAACTGTATGCAATTTATTCAATATGGAATCATGAATAGCCATAGGTTGAATCGATACATAATAACTACCACTAATCTATCTATGGATAGATAGATTTTTATAAAGTATTTCTTTTATTTTATTTTTATTTTAGAAAGTATTCCGCTTAATTTAACCCATAACAAAAAATAGAGGATTCAAAGAATCATTCTTGGAATTCAGATTGAATAAGATTTTATCCAATATTAAAAAAAAATTGTTTCATTAAACTGAAAATTTTAATAGAAAAGAATCTTTCGTTTCTGACGGAAAGATTCTGGGACGGAAGGATTCGAACCTCCGAGTAACGGGACCAAAACCCATTGCCTTACCGCTTGGCCACGCCCCATTTTTATTTTGTCTAAGAAAGATGAAGCCGAAATACTTGTTCCTCGTCAATAACCATCCAAAAGACATATAGGACATGTTGTCGCTAGGATTCAACACAATAGATCTAGAATCAAAAAAATGAATTGATCATTACATAGAATTTCATTAAGATATTGTATGAAAGTTGAATTCTTGTATTCTCATTTAATTAGAGAATGTAAGGAAGGATTCTTGATTGGGGAGAAGTTAAAAAAAAAAAAGAAGAATTTCTTTTTTCTGTCTTTTTCATTTTTCCTAAGAAAAACAACTCAATCCAATCTGGTAATTTATTCTCATTTCATTTGAATTTTTTTTAATTTTTAGAACAAGAAAAAATGTTTGTTATGTGTAATATATTTAGTTTCATCTGTATCTGTCTTAATTCTACCCTTTATTCGAGTAGTTTTTTCTTCGCCAAATTACCCGAGGCTTATGCCTTTTTTAATCCAATCGTAGACATTATGCCGGTTATCCCTTTATTCTTTTTTCTCTTAGCCTTTGTTTGGCAAGCTGCTGTAAGTTTTCGATAAAAAAGAAATCTATATTCAATTGATATTCCAAATTTCTTTGATAAAAAAGAGGAGATTTTTATTATTCTTTTTTTTTTTCTTTTTTTATAAAAATCCATAAAATCAGAAAATTCTTACATTAGTAACCCGCAATTAAAAAAGTAAAATTCTGGTATCTTCTATTTTATTATTTTATATAGAATTTAAATAAAGAAACAATGATTTTTAATCAGCTTATTTTTTCTTTTGTTCTGACCTTTCCTTTATAAGATCCCATACAATCATACAATATCTAATTAGATATATGGCAAGAAATTTTTGGTAACGAATAAATAAGAATCTTATTCTATTAGAAATAAATTTGTGAAAAAGAATTTCAAAAAACTTCCTTTTTTTTTTTCATCTTTAGAGCGTCATATTAAAATAATGTATAGTGTGTGTCATAAAATAGGTGATCTATTTCCTAAAAAAAAAAAAAATGATCTTATCTTGGAGATTGTACAATGCTTACTCTTAAACTCTTCGTCTACACAGTAGTAATATTCTTTGTTTCTCTCTTCATATTCGGATTTTTATCTAATGATCCCGGGCGTAATCCTGGACGTGAAGAATAAAAAAGAAATGAGATTCTATTTATAAAATTTTGATTTATCAGGGGAGTCGGAGAGAGAGGGATTCGAACCCTCGGTACGAAAAATTCATACAACGGATTAGCAATCCGACGCTTTAGTCCACTCAGCCATCTCTCCCCATTTCCAATAGGAAATTTATCATGTGATATGAAACATGAAATTAAAATTGATAACAATTTTAATTTTTCAATTTTAATTTTTCTTCTTTTTTGATAATGATTCAAAATGGATTCTTCCAATAGAAAGAATAGCTTACTTCTTTTATTTTGTACAAAAGGTTCATTTTCCCGGCCAGTACTTAACTAGGCCGGGCCATTACTTTTTTTGTTCCAACGAAATTAATAAATTAATATAGAATATTCTATATTGAAATAGTAAGATTCTTAAGATTCTATATCTACTCTTAGTCTATTTTCTATATCTTTCTATATCTTTCTATATCTATTTTTAGTCGATTCTAGTGTTCTAGTAAGAGTATTCTACTCTATAGTAATCTTTTCTACTCTATAGTAATCTTATAGTACTAATTACTAGTTTTTCCCCGTGCCGCCACGGAACAAAATATGTGTTAATGCTTAAATTTTCATGATTTTGATGCTATCCTGACCGCGTCTGATTACTTTATTGGACAGATGGTATATTCATATCCAATAATGAATATGTAGCGGGTATAGTTTAGTGGTAAAAGTGTGATTCGTTCTATTAACAACTTCAATAGTTAAGGGGTCTTTCTTGTTTTTTCATATTCCAATCAAAAACTTTATTTCTTAAAAAGATTTAAGACTCTACCACTCAATAGGATATTTGAGGAAAAAATATACATTATCACGATTTCTATCCATCCAAATTTTAAGAAAAAATTGGATTATGGAGTCGAGAAGCATAATTTTTTGATTGGTTCAGTTCAATCAATCAAATGAGTATTAATAAAGGATCTATGGTTCATAGGACAAAACTTTCAATCGTAACTAAATCTTCAATTTTTTTGCTAGTACTGGAAAAGGCAGATTGAAGCCAAATAGCTAGAAAACGATGGTTTTAGTTTACTAGAACCCTCGTCTTATTTTTTCAGCTCGGTAGAAAAAAAATTCTTTTCCTTAGGATTCTCCGAGTAGAAATAGGGAACGAAGTAACTAGACTAAAAAAAATTTTAGAGAATCTCCCTCTTCTAGAGGGATCATCTAGAAAGCGAATAGCTTTAGATGCATTCGGAAAAGCTGACATAGATGTTATGGATCTCTTTTTTTCTCTGGTGGGAATATATTGATCTTCCATAAAGGAGCCGAATGAAACCAAAATATCATGTTCGGTTTTGAATTAGAGATGTTTAAGATGATCAACCAACGTCGACTATAACCCCTAGCCTTCCAAGCTAACGATGCGGGTTCGATTCCCGCTACCCGCTATATATTCCTTAACCAAATTTGATGTACAATATTTTGATGTACAATATACAGTACATTATCCATTTTAATATACATTATTATATTCTCAAAATTCGTCTTTTCTTTTTTCTTTTTAGAAAAATGCAAAAATAGGAATGAAAGGCGTCCATTGTCTAATGGATAGGACAGAGGTCTTCTAAACCTTTGGTATAGGTTCAAATCCTATTGGACGCAATTTATTTCCATATTTCCATATACCATATATATATATTCTATATAGAGAATAGAATAGAGAATATAAAAAATATCTATATTTTAAAAAATAGAAAAGATAAAGGACCTTTTTTGAATGATTCAAATTAGAAATTTTTATAAAGGATTTTTTTTTGTACTAAGAATTAAGATAAGAATAGAATAAGAGCGATCCATTTACCTTTATGCTTGTTCCTGAAGTAGAAAGAGTTCGATTTGTTCCTGAATAGCTTCTTTCAAAAGGATTTCAGCTTCTTCGGTAAATATCTTAGTAGAAGATAGAATTTCTTGGAATTTTGGTTTCTTCTTTTTTAAGTAGGTACGTAACCCAACGAGAAATCTATTTACCTGTCCAATTTCCAGCGCATCAAGATATCCATTCGTTCCAATGTAAATAGTGGCTATCTGGTCTTCCACCGCGAGAGGGTCTGATTGGGATTGTTTAAGCAACTCACGTAATCGTTGACCTCTTGCCAATT